AAAGTGAAAATAATATTGCCATAAATTGACAAAATTATATTTCCATTTCTTCATCAGAAAATGAGTCCCTTTTGAAGCCAAAACCGCTTTTCCTTGACATCGAACATAATGCATGAAAAGATCCTTGAAGGACCATAAGGTTCCTTGAAAATAATCACGACATACTACTATAAGTATAAGATGTTGCATTTGAAGATGTTCCATTTTTACATAGAAATGTCTTCGCTCAAGAAAAAGTCCAAAAGATGTTAATGGTAAATAAGAAGATTGTTTACGAAGAAAAACTAATAAAAATTCACATTCAGATACATAAGAATTGTATAGGAACCGAAATAGTCTTTTATTTTCTTTTGAAAAAACATAAATAGATTTCTTTGGAGTAATGAGAAAACTATTCCAATTATGATATTTATGAAGAAAGAATCGCAAGAAATGCAAAAGGGGAACATCTTGAATCCAGCATTGAAGGATTTGAACCAAGATTTCCATATGGATGGGATGGGGTATTAATATATCTGATACATAATTTGAATGTAATAATTTGTCCTCTAAAAAAGGAAAAATGGAATGAATAGAGCGTAAATTATGAGATTTTGGTATTTCTTTTTTTTCGAAATAAGATACTAATCGCAGCGAGAATGGAATTTCTACAAGAATTGCAAAACCTTCTGATATCACTTGAGAATAAAAATGGGAATAACAAAAATTGTTGTGGTGGTGACTAACGAATCGATTTTTGTTAGAATCATTAACCACGAAAAGAAAAAAATTCTGTTGATAGATTCGAATAATTAAACGTTTCACAAGCGCTAAACTGGATTTGCTGTCATAACCAAAAACTTCCGTAGGTTCGTAAAAAAGGGAACCTTTTAAACCACGATCATGAGCAAGTGCATAAATATACTCCTGAAAGAGAAGCGGATATAGGAGGGGTTGTTGCCTAGATCTACCCTTTTCTAAATATCCTTGTAATTTTTCCATTTAGTTACATTTCTACTTGAACTATAAGCAGGAAGATTTCTTAGGTTATCAAATAATACATAGTGCAATATGGTCAAAACAGGGTATCTATTATGTATATAGTAAGAAAAAAATATATACCCCCGGAAACGAGGAGTCCACTCAACAGATCTTTTTCCTCTCTTCTTCTATCCAACCGAGTGGTTTATCTTCGTTATAATTACAAGAGGGTCCAAAATCCTTTATTTTTGCAACCTAATCGCTCTTTTGATTTTGGAACAAATTTTTTTATCAGTATACTGTTTCTTCTACACATCTGTCTCCAATCGATAATATGGAATAGTTAGGATCTTTTTTTAAAGAAAAAGAATCGACGGTCCACTCACAAGAGAACCCCTTCCCCCACCAGGCACTAATTTATTTTTAACATCTAATTAGATCGGGTAATTATTCAAATTAAGAATATTAGCTCGTTGCTTTTTTTTACCAGAATTGGAACCAAGAGGTTCTATCCATTTATTCACTAGACCCAACTATAAATGTATGTTAATTTCTTTTGTCCTCTTCCACACAAATCAAAACAAAATTTTGTAATGATCCGATAAGGATAAACTCCAAATTCTATCTAAATTCTACTACTAAAAAAGAAGAATATACGAAATAAAAAATTCGATTTTTTTCTTATTATTACGACATGCTGTTTTTTCCATTCATCACCTTTCAGGATCAGTCGCGGTCTTATAGACTCTACCAATAGTCTGGACGAATTCGTTGCTTCATCCAAAAATGTGTAAAAGATCATAGTCGCACTTAAAAGCCGAGTACTCTACCGTTGAGTTAGCAACCCAAATAAATATGATATGTAGAGATGATCAAAAAAAATCAATTGAATTGCACTACACCACTCCATCAAAACATTGAACTAACAAGAAATCGAAAATAAATATTTGAAGGTCAATTTAAAAAACAACGGAATAGAAATATCAAAATTGACAGGCCGCTTTTTTCGTTAAGAAAACGCGTCTTGTATAAAAATAAATCCGACAAAAACCCCTTGACTAAAGTGAAGAAAAAAGCAATAGGGATCGGGGTAAACGGATCCATTTATCTACGATCGATCAAATTATATTTCTTCGATACACCATTGTCAATATAAATGGAATGTTGAGAAAACAAATTAATAAGGAAATCAAATAAAGACTTGTGTTGGATTGGCACAACATAAAAAAGAAATTTAGATGAAAAATAAAGACGAGGTGAGGTGGAGAAAAAATATCGGATTTATTCAATCAATAGAGGCCCAATAAACAAGATTTACTACTTATTTGTTGGCGGATTCCCCTACAAAAAGAAAAAAAAAATGAAGATATTCAAGATGAAGTATGAATAGAACAAGAAAAGGGCAACTTGTGGGTAAATAATTACAAAAAAATAGATACTAGTTAACCCCCCTTTTTTATTCATTCATTTTGTTTTTTCCTTTAATTAACTCGAAGTTCTTTCTTGAAATAATTCTGCCTTCCTTAAAATATCATGAACAGTTCCTGTAGGTTGAGCGCCTTTTTCAAGGAAGTATAGAATAGCGGGAACATTTAAATAAGTTTGATTCTGTATCGGATCGTAAAAACCTACTTTTCGAAGATCTCTTCCTTCTCTTCGGGATCGAACATCAATTGCAACGATTCGATAGATCGCTCATTGGGATAGATATAAATAAATAATGCCCCCCCTAGAAACGTATAGGAGGTTTTCTCCTCATACGGCTCGAGAAAAAATGATTCTAATTTCTGTGTATAATAGCAAATGGATACATAAGAGCATGAATTAGACTATGATTTTAGTTATTTTTTTGTTCTTCACTACACTTACAGAAAAAAAAAAGAAATATCATTTGTACTCATAACTCAAGTTGGATAATTCGTAAAGAATTCAAAGTGAAATCCTCAGAAATTTATTGAGTCGTCTCTAACCTCTTTTGTTTATATCATCTCGAATCTATTTTTTTCCTCATTCTAATAAAATTATTGAGACAATTGATGAAAATTGCGTTTCCTTGTTCCGGAATCCTGTCTCTTTGTTTTGTGAAATCCTTGGGTTTAGACATTACTTCGGTGATTCTTACTTCTTTCAAAATGGCAGCAACATACCTTTTGTTATTTATTTCTATGGAAAAGAAATATGAAGGATTGATTCCTTTGTAATACACTTTACATCGAAAAAGTTTTCCAAATTCCGACAAATTTGACTTTATTTTGAATTCAAACTTGTTCTAATTTGAACCTTTCAATTTATATATTGATATTGAGGATATACTTACAAAGTTAGTCTCACTTATTCATTGTTACTAACCCTAGATTTTGCCCCCCGATAAATGAATAAAGATTTTTTACTCGAGCTCCATCATGTACTATTTTTATTTACCAACCCAATACAAATTAGGTTCTTAGCAGGAACAGAACAAACTATGTCGAGTCAAGAGCATCTTCATTCCTATAGAAAATGGTGGACGTAAAAATCCACAGTGGATCATGTCCTTCAAGTCGCACGTTGCTTTCTACCACATCGTTTCAAACGAAGTTTTACCATAACATTCCTCTAATTTAGAATTAAATTTTGAACCAGTATGTAATTGATTCAATATGGAATCATGAATAGTTATTGGCTCAACCGATAGATAATAATCTATACTTTCTATCTTTCTCTCTACGTATAAATATTTATATAAATATTTATACGTAGAGAGAAAGGGGTTCATTTATTTAACCTAACCCCCTATTCTATCATACATATGAATGAAACAGATTTCTAAAAAGGACAAATAAACGAGTTTACTTAAATATTATTTGATTTCCATTTTCAACAGATTATTTGAGATGGGCAATTAGGAAAGGACCCCTTTTCCCGAACAAATAAATTCTAAATCTCAAAAGAACGTGGATTTCCAATCACGTAACAAAATAAGTTATTAACCAAATATAAGCTATTCTGATGACTCAAAAAGGTCGGAAGTTTCTATATAATATCGATTTCCCATACTTCTTCGAGTATCAAGGTTTATTTTATATTATATGAAGTAAAAAATAAATAAGATCTGGATCAATTTGTTTTTCCTATTTGTTCTTTCTCGGCTTTAGAAGTTTTAAGACGAACGATAAAATTAGTATCAAAAACTACGTACTCTTTAGTTTCCACATTTTATGTGGAATTGAGATACGCCCTTTATTTTCTTTAGACTTTCTTTGGGGAAAGGAATAAAGAGCCCTTTCTTTCACATTTCGATTACGAACGCATCGCGTGAGAATTCACATTTCATGAATATGGAACATAGGTTTTCTTATGAAAGAAAAGATAGAATTCTCCGAATTATTCCTAGAATCAAAAACAAAGGATTGGATCACATTGTATCCAACATTAAACAGAAAGTTGTTAAAGAGAAGAATCTTTTGTTTCTGATAGAGACAATCTGGGACGGAAGGATTCGAACCTCCGAGTAACGGGACCAAAACCCATTGCCTTACCGCTTGGCCACGCCCCATTTCGATTTATATTCGACACTAATAAACACTAATATTAGTATTGGTTATTCGTCAATACAAACCAAAATATGAAATATTTTGTTGCTAGGATTCAACACATAGAAATATGAAAAAAAATTATTGATCATTACATAGAATTCAATTAAGATATTGTATGAAACTATAATTCCTGTATTCTCGTTTGAGAATGAAAGGAAGGATTTTGGATTGGGGAGAGTTCGAAGAAAAGGAAGGACTTTTTTACCTGCCTTTTTTTTTTACAGTTTTCCTTCATAAAAATAACTCAATCAAAATCCAATTTTCTAATCTACAAGAACGAAATGTTTGTTATGCTTAATATCTTTAGTTTCATCTCTATCTGTTTTAATTTTACCTTTGATTTGAATAGTTTTTTCTTTGCCAAATTGCCTGAGGCTTATGCCTTTTTCAATCCAATCGTAGACATTATGCCTGTCATACCTTTATTCTTTTTTCTCTTAGCCTTTGTTTGGCAAGCTGCTGTAAGTTTTCGATGAAATATTTCATATTCCGCGAAATTCAGTATTTATTCGAAAAAAAAATGGATAAGATCAGAGAAATCTTACATTTTGAACCCTCGATTCAAAAATAGAAATTCTTATATATTGAATAACCTAACCGCGATGAGAAATTTTGATCCACTTATTTCCTCGTTCTGACCTTCCAGTGAACAAGGACTTTATAAGGACTTTATAAAGTCCCCCACAATACCAAATAATGGATGTGGCAAAAAATTTTTTGTAATGAAGGAATTAGATCCTTCTTTCTTATTACAAATAAATTCGTGAAAATCCCCCCCTTTTTTTTTCATTTTTGGGGTGTCATGCCAAAATAGTGTATGTAATAAATAAAGGTAATCCATTTCCTAAAAAAAAAAAAGATCTTGGAGATTGTGCAATGCTTACTCTCAAACTCTTTGTTTACACAGTAGTAATATTTTTTGTTTCTCTCTTCATCTTTGGATTCTTATCTAACGATCCGGGACGTAATCCTGGACGTGAGGAATAAAAAAAAATATTTTTCGTTTTTCTTTACTTTCTTTCTTAGTTTTTTTTATGTATGGAATTTATCTATGATGAAAAAGGAAAAGGATTGACATTTTTTCAAATTAGAAAGTCTGAAGTGATCAGAGGGAGCGGAGAGAGAGGGATTCGAACCCTCGGTACGAATAATTCGTACAACAGATTAGCAATCTGCCGCTTTAGTCCACTCAGCCATCTCTCCCAATTGAAAATTGAAATTTTTTGTGTAATGTAACACGTGAAGTAAAGGTTGATAAAAACTCTTGTTTTCCTTCTTTATTATAATGATATAATAACATAATGATAACAATATATTCGAAATGGATAACATCTTAGATAAGATATTTACGAATTTGATCAGTAATTCCATTTCGATAATGATTCGAAACAGATACTTACCAATGGAATAGATATAGAAAAAATACCTTACTTCACTTCTTTGATTTTGTAAGAAAGGCTCATTACCCCGGCCTGGTTAAGTAAAGTACTGGCCGGGCCATTACATCACTTCTTTTGTTCTAATGAATTATTCATAGATCAAACGATTTCATTATGTAGGATTTGATATAAAATGAAAAATACTTGTTATTGAAACAAGAACAGGGGCAATTTCCATTCCTGTGATAGAAGTGCTATTTCTTAGTATTATTAATACTATAGTATGGTATAGTTATAATATAACTCATTTACTTGTTCAAGGGACAGGCTTTATTTGAATACTTGAGATCCAATTGACCCGAATTCATAAGATCTGATCTGTCAGTTGAAAGGAAAGTTGAAAAAGAAAGGTGGAATTTCTCATTTTGACGGTCCAGCTTTAATAACTCCTTTGATCCGAGACTGTTAGTAATGACTTCCCGCAAAGGAAAGGAAAAGCATATATATAATCGAACTTTCTTTTTATGTTTTTTATGTTATTTAAATAAGCTTTCCGCTCTTACCCCATTTTTTCAAGTCCCCAGTGGGACGAAGTGTCAACGCTATCATTTCTTTGATGCTATCTTTATAGTGTCTCATTCCTTTGTTCGACAAATGATCCATTCATATACAATAATGAATATGTAGCGGGTATAGTTTAGTGGTAAAAGTGCGATTCGTTCTATTAACAACTTAAATAGTTAAGGGGTCTTTCGGTTTTTTCATATTCCGATCAAAAACTTTATTTCTTAAAAAGGATTAATCCTTTTACCCTCAACAGCATATTTGATTTGAGGAATCATATACATTCTCGCGATTTGTATCCAAAGGTCAATTCGAAATTGAATAAAAAAAAAATGGGATTATGGGGTCGCGAAGCAAAATTTTTTTTATTGGATCAAATCTTCCAATTCAATGAGTATGAGTAAAGGATCTATGGATGAAGATACAAAAATCTATTTCCAATCGTAACTAGATCTTTAATTTTTGTGTTGTAAAGAAAACATTGAAGCAAAATAGCTAGAAAACGATGGTTTTGGTTTACTAGAACGATCGGCATATTGTTTCAGCTCGGTGGAAACAAAATTCTTTTCCTCAGGATCCCGCGAGTGGAAATAGGGGACGAAGTAACTAGACTAAACAGATTTGGTATAATCCTCCCTCTAGAGGGATCATCTAGAAAGCGAGTAGCTTTGTATGCATTCAAGCCGACATAGATGTTATGGATCTCATTTTTTCTCTGGGAATACATCGACTTTCCATAAAGGAGCCGAATGAAAGCAAAATTTCATGTTCGGTTTTGAATTAGAGACGTTAAAAATGATCAATCAACGTCGACTATAACCCCTAGCCTTCCAAGCTAACGATGCGGGTTCGATTCCCGCTACCCGCTCTATATTCCTTATTCTACATGCATTATCCATTTTTATATGCATCCTTAATTTTATTACCTAATTAATTTTCCGTGTAATCTTTTTTTTAAGAGAAAGGAAGAATTTGAAAAAATAAAATAGGAATGAAAAGCGTCCATTGTCTAATGGATAGGA